GAAATGCTATGGTTCGTACATATGATTTCAAAATTGATTCAGAAGTAATTCGTGAGATCGTGCACCTTTCTTTCCTAGTTATGAAGAAAAAATAAATCAAATTAAAGTGCAGTTGGTTGGATCCAGCCTATTATTGAAATAAACAACTCGCACACACTCCCTTTCCAAAAAAGATCAATACACCCAGTACTACACTTAGATTTATTGGATTTGTTGCTAAAATATCGGTATTAAATCCAAAACCCCCGGCGGATGGCCAGTGACCCAAGGAAACGAAGGAATCCGTTACATTTTTCATATGATCTCCTCTTATAGATAGGACTAACAAAATTTAATATAGCTCTTTTTGTATTACCTTACCCCTTTGTTTTATTAATTTCCTTATTTCTCAATTGATTTCTTTATTTCAATTCAAGTTCCCAATCAGAAAGAAAATACTTAAATTAAACTTAAGTAGTTTAGTATTAGGTTCCAGGTCTCATGTCAATTGCTAAATACCGCATTTGTTGCAAGGCTTCCTAACCTAAAATAAAAACAAAAGGGTTTCCGTTGGACTAAGAGCGGGAAGGAAGAAAGCGAGTGGATCTGCCAATTCCTGATCCTCAAATTAGTCCTTCCCATGGGGAGTATTGTCTCAACGAATAATTGAAAATTATTTTATTGTAGGAGTTAAATCTTGATATAATTTGAAAAAGCAAGCGACAAAACCCAGGTAATACAATAAGAAAAAAAAAAAAAACTTTCACATTTCTAGGATTAACCTAAACAAAAGGATTTGCAAATAAAAGTGCTAATGCCACGACCAGTCCATAAATTGTTAAAGCTTCCATAAAAGCCAGACTTAGCAATAAAGTACCTCGTATTTTACCCTCTGCCTCTGGTTGTCTCGCGATACCTTCTACGGCTTGTCCTGCAGCAGTACCTTGACCAACTCCAGGTCCAATAGAAGCCAGCCCTACGGCCAATCCAGCAGCAATAACGGAAGCGGCAGAAATCAGTGGATTCATGGTAAGCTCCTCACAAAAATAAAGAAATGGTTAATGATACAATCAACCAATGAATTCTGACTTATTATTCCTTCCATTACTAAAGTCGATCCGGTCGAAATAGCTAAGACCTACGAATTAAAGTAATGAGATTGTTAAATCATCAGAACTACTTCGATATTTCATTTTATATTCCTATCCATGGAGTCTTTATCAATCCATAAGGCTCTAATTCTTTTATTTCTTTATTCCGAGCCATTTTTTCAATTCCATTATTTCAATTCTTCACGCTTTCTCTTCTATATACCATGCCCAATTTCGTCTGTTTATTCATTCGTTCCAGACGAAACAGAAAGACTTATATGGAAACCCCCATCTAAATTCACGGTGTGGTAGGTAGGAAAAGAAATAAGAAAAGAAATAAAAAAATAAAATATGAATTGTTTCTATATAACTAGTAAATATCTAATATCACATATACATGTCTTTCTTCCATACCGTAAACCAAACATTTGGATTTTCTATTCACTCGGATTCTGGAATTTTTCTTTGAAACATGCATAAGAATTGGTTTATAGCCATTACATATACTTAGGTTAACCCCCTAAACTCTTTTTTTTTTTACAATTCCAAAATATCGTAATCTTTTTTACTACTACTCTAGATCGTATATACTATATTTGTATCTATTTTCTGTTCCAAAATAGTTTATCCGAACCGTCCATACACTGTGTTGGGAAAAGCTAAAAAAAGATTTTGTTTGAAAGCTAGTCAATGATGACCCTCCATGGATTCACCTATATAAGCCGCAGCTAAAGTTGCAAAAATAAGAGCTTGAATACCACTCGTAAATAATCCAAGGAACATGACAGGTATAGGAACTACTGAAGGTACTAAAGAAACAAGAACAACAACTACCAATTCATCAGCCAATATATTACCAAAAAGTCGAAAACTTAGTGATAGGGGTTTTGTAAAATCTTCTAGGATGTTAATAGGTAAAAGGATTGGAGTTGGTTGAATGTATTTACCGAAATAACCCAATCCCTTTTTTGTAAGACCCGCATAGAAATATGCCATTGACGTCGGTAAAGCTAAAGCAACAGTAGTATTTATATCATTCGTGGGTGCGGCTAACTCCCCGTGGGGTAACTGTAAGATTTTCCGAGGTAAAAGAGCCCCTGACCAGTTAGAAACAAAAATAAATAAGAACATAGTCCCAATAAAGGGCACCCAAGGACCATATTCTTCTCCAATTTGAGTTTTACTCAAGTCCCGAATGAATTCAAGGACATATTCGAAGAAATTCTGACCGTCAGTAGGAATGGTTTGTGGATTTCGAACAGCTATAGCGGCTGAACCTAGTAAGATAGCCATTACAACCCAAGAAGTAATAAGTACTTGGGCATGTACCTGGAAACCTCCGATTTGCCAATAGAAATGTTGGCCTACCTCCACACCGGATATATCGTATAGCCCCTTTAGTGTGTTGATGGAACATGGTAGAACATTCA